AGAGAATGCGAATGGAAATAGCAGAAGCTTGGGATAACGTTTTATATGCTCAAGCAGCAAGAGGTTTTTTATTAGTAGGCCAATCAATTCTTCGGAAATATATTCGATTGCCTTTATTAATAATAGCTAAGAATATTGCGCGTATTTTATTATTTCAAGTTCCCGAATGGTCCGAGGACTTCAAGGATTGGAATCGAGAAATGCATATTAGATGCACTTATAATGGTGTTGAATTATCCGACAAAGAATTTCCAAAAAACTGGTTAACAGACGGTATGCAGATAAAAATCTTATTTCCTTTTTACCTGAAACCTTGGCACCGATCTAAGTTAAAATCCTTGAAAACACAGAAAGCGCAAAAAAATGATTTTTGTTTTTTAACAGTTTCTGGACTGGAAACTGACCGTCCTTTTGGTTCCACTCGAAAACGAAAGGGGTCTTCATTTTTTGAACCTATTTTTAAAGAACTGCAAAAAAAAGTGAAAAAATTTAAAAATAAGTCTTTTATAGTTTTTAATGTTTTTAAAGAAGGAGCAAAATTTCTTCGAAAGGTGTCAAAAGAAATAAAAAAATGGAGCATCAAAAACTACGAATTGGGTGAAACAAAAACCGACGATTCTATAATGAATAATCAGATGATTCGTGAATCACCTATTCAAATTCGATCTACAGAACGGACAAATTTTTCACCGACAGAAAAAAAAATGAAAGATCTGACTGAGAGAACAAGTACAATCAACAATAAACTAGAAAGAATTCTAAATGAGAAGAAAAATGGATTTCTAACTCAAGAAAAAAATATTAACTCTAATAAAAAAAGTTATCATAATAAAATATTAGAATCATTAAAAAGATTTTTTCAAATATTAAAAAGAAGAAATACTCGATTAATCCGTAAATTTTATTTTTTTATCAAATTTTTCATGGAAAAAATATACATAGATTTTTTTCTATGTATCATTAATATTGCAAGAACCAATGCACAACTTTTTATTGAATCAAGAAAAAAAATTATCGAGAAATCCATTTCCAATAAGAAAGAAAATGAAAAAGGAATTCAGAAAAGAAATAAAAAAAAAATTCCCTTTATTTTAACTAAAAAAAATTCCCTTGATAATATTCAAAATAAGAATTCAACAACTTTTTGTAACTCATCCTCCTTCTCGCAAGCATATGTATTTTATAAAATATCGCAAACTCGAGTTATTAACTTCTATAAATTCAAGTCTATCCTTCAATATCATGGAACATCTCTTTTTCTTAAAAATGAAATAAAGGATTTTTTTCGGAAAGAGGGAATATTTCATTCTGGATTGAGCCATAAAGACTTTTGGCATTCTGAAAGGAATCAATGGAAAAACTGGTTAAGGGGGCATTATCAATATGATTTATCTCAGATTAGCTGGCTTAAATTAGTACCAGAAAAATGGCGAAATAAAGTCAATCAACACTGTATGACTCAAAAAAACGATTTTAACAAATGGGACTCATATGAAAAAGAAAGATTAATTCATGATGAAAAACAAAATGATTTCGAACCTGATTCATTACTGAATCAAGAATATAAAAAATCATCTAATTTTAAAAAACATCATAGACATGAGTTTTTCTCATATAAATCTATTAATTATGAAGAGAAGAAAGACTCATATATTTATAGATCACCATTACAAATAAATAGTAAAGAAGAGATTTTTTATAATTACAAGATAGATAAACGCAAATTTTTTGATATGCCAGACGGGCTACCTATTTATAATTATCTAGGAGAAAATGATATTATGGCTGAGGAGAAATTTCCAGATAGAAAATTTTGTAGGTGGAAAACTATTGATTTTTGCCTTAGAAATAATAAGGTCGAGATTCATTACTGGGCCAATAGCGGCGCCAAGACCAAGAATCAAAAAATGAAGAGGGGTCCTTTTTATTTACCAATTTCTCAAGATCCAAAAATCAACCGATTCAAAAAAAAAAGATCCTTCTTTGATTGGATGGAAATGAATGAGGAAATAGTAGGTCATCTTATATCGAATCCAGAACTAGAACTTTGGTTCTTCCCAGAATTTGTGCCACTATATAATGCATATAAGATTAAACCGGGGATCATACCAATAAAATTACTTCTTTTCAACTCTCATTTGAAAAAAATTAAGAAAAACATTACTGAAAGGAAACCTTTAATAGAATCAAATGAAAAAAAAAGAATTCTTAGATTCGAGAATGGAAATCAAGAAAAAAAAGATCCTCTAGACCAAGGGGAAGGGGCTCCTCTATCAGATAAAAATGGAGGTAGATCAGGCATAAAAAAACAACGTAGAAAAAAAAAGTCCGACACGAGCCCCGAAGCTGTAGATATAGAGCTTTATTGGCTCCTACAAAGGTATTTGCGTTTTCAATTGAGCTGGGAAAGGGTTGTAAATAAAAAAATGATCAATAATATTAGAGCCTATTGTCTCCTGCTTAGATTGAGAAATCCAAACAAGGTTGCTATATCCTATCTTATGCGGGGAGAACTTACTGTGGATATTTGGACTCTAAGAAAGCGCACTCTTAGAGAATTAAGTACAAGCGGAGCATTTATTATCGAACCGACTTATCCTTATCCGTCTATAAAAAACGATGGACAATTGATTCTATATCAAACCGTAGGTATTTTTTTGGTTCATAAGAATAAATACCAAAGGCATCAAAAATATCGAGAATGGAATCAAAAATATCGAGAATATGTTGATAAGAATCAATTTGATGAATCCATTTTAAGACATCAAAAAATGACTAAAAATAGAGACAAAAATCATTATGATTTCTTTGTTCCTGAAACTCTTTTATCCCCTAAAGGCCGCAGAGAATTGCGAATTCTATATTTTTTAAATTCAAGGGATAGAAATGATATACATAGAAATCCGGTATTTTGCAATCAGGTAAAAAACTGTGGTCAAGTTTTAAATAGAGGCAAATATCTCGGTATCGATAAAAATAAACTAATTAAAATGAAGTTCTTTCTTTGGCCCAATTATCGACTAGAAGATTTAGCTTGTATGAATCGCTATTGGTTTAATACTAATAATGGCAGTCGTTTCAGTATGGTCAGGATACATATGTATCCACGGTTGAAAAGTTCTAGAAGTCCATTTACATTAATTTTGCCATATATACATAGATTATTAGGTAATAGAATATGCTGGCTATATGAAAACAAATAGATAGACGCGAGGATTGTCTTACATTCCATCCTGAAAGAGGATACTAATTTAATGACATACATATTATCAATTAGATCTATAAATGAATGAACAAAATCTTCTTATCTTTTTTTGTATTCCTATACAAATAAAATACAAATAAAATAAGAAGATTTTGTTCATTCATTTTTTTTATAAAAAAAGTAGGAAGTTTATAATGAACTTAAGGTCATTCTGTATATCAAAATGACTAATATTATTATTACTGATCAATAAAATTCACATCAAAAAATTATAAATTATAAAAGGGGATAAGATTTTGTTTTATGGTAAAAAATTCATTCATCTCAGTTATTTTTCAAGAAAAAAAAGAAGAAAAGCGGGGGTCTGTTGACTTTCAAATAGTCAGTTTCACCAATAAGATACGAAGACTTACTTCCCATTTGGAATTGCACAGAAAAGACTATTCATCTCAGAGAGGTCTACGAAAAATTCTGGGAAAACGTCAACGGCTGCTGTCTTACTTATCAAAGAAAAATCGAGTACGCTATAAAGAATTAATTAGTGAGTTGGATATTCGGGAGTTAAAAAATCGTTAATTTGAAAATTTTGACTTAGTTTTTTCATTTATTGGATCTTGAGAATTTTGATAAACTTCTTTTCGTTTTCAGCAATTCATGTAAGAATGAATCGAGGAAAAACTTATGAATAGACCGGCTACAGAAACAGACCTTATGATAGTCAATATGGGACCTCACCACCCATCAATGCACGGTGTTCTTCGTCTCATCGTTACCCTAGACGGTGAAAATGTTGTTGACTGCGAACCAATATTAGGTTATTTACACAGAGGAATGGAAAAAATTGCGGAAAACCGAACAATTATACAATTTTTACCTTATGTAACACGTTGGGATTATTTAGCTACTATGTTCACAGAAGCAATAACCGTAAATGGACCAGAACAATTGGGAAATATTCAAGTGCCTAAAAGAGCGAGCTATATCAGAGTCATTATGTTGGAGTTAAGTCGTCTAGCTTCTCATCTGTTATGGCTTGGACCTTTTATGGCGGATATTGGCGCACAGACCCCCTTTTTCTATCTTTTCAGAGAAAGAGAATTAGTATATGATCTATTCGAAGCTGCGACTGGGATGAGAATGATGCATAATTATTTTCGTATCGGAGGAATAGCAGCCGATCTGCCTTATGGCTGGATAGATAAATGTTTGGATTTCTGCGATTATTTTTTAACAGGAGTTGTTGAATATCAAAAGCTTATTACGCGAAATCCCATTTTTTTAGAACGAGTTGAAGGAGTAGGCATTATTAGTGGAGAAGAAGCAATAAATTGGGGTTTATCCGGACCGATGCTACGAGCATCTGGAATACAGTGGGATCTTCGTAAAGTTGATCATTATGAGTGTTACGACGAATTTCATTGGGAAATCCAGTGGCAAAAAGAAGGAGACTCATTAGCTCGTTATTTAGTCCGAATCAGTGAAATGACGGAATCCATAAAAATAATTCAACAGGCCCTGGAAGGAATTCCAGGGGGTCCCTATGAGAATTTAGAAATCCGATGCTTTGATAGAGAAAGGGATCCAGAATGGAATGATTTTGAATATCGATTCATTAGTAAAAAACCTTCTCCCACATTTGAATTGCCGAAGCAAGAACTTTATGCGAGAGTTGAAGCCCCAAAGGGAGAATTGGGAATTTTTCTAATAGGGGACAAAAGTTGTTTTCCTTGGAGATGGAAAATTCGCCCGCCGGGTTTTATCAATTTGCAAATTCTTCCTCAGTTAGTTAAAGGAATGAAATTGGCTGATATTATGACGATACTAGGTAGCATAGATATCATTATGGGAGAAGTTGATCGTTGAAATGATAGTTTATACAACAGAAATAGAAGTACAAGATATTAATTCTTTTTCCAGATTGGAATTTTTCAAAGAGGTCTATGGAATCGTATGGATCTTTGTCCCTATTTTGACTCTTGTATTGGGGATCACAATAGGCGTACTGGTAATTGTATGGTTAGAAAGAGAGATATCCGCAGGAATACAACAACGTATTGGGCCTGAATACGCCGGTCCTTTGGGAATTCTTCAAGCTCTAGCAGATGGGACAAAACTGCTTTTCAAAGAGAATCTTTTTCCAGCTAGAGGAAATACCCGTTTATTCAGTATTGGACCATCTATAGCAGTCATATCAATTTTACTAAGTTTTTTAGTAATTCCTTTTAGCTATCATCTTGTTTTAGCTGATCTCAATATCGGTATTTTTTTATGGATTGCCATTTCAAGTATTGCCCCTGTTGGCCTTCTTATGTCAGGATACGGATCAAATAATAAGTATTCCTTTTTAGGTGGTTTACGAGCTGCTGCTCAATCGATTAGTTATGAAATACCATTAACTTTATGTGTTTTATCAATATCTCTACGTGCGATTCGTTGAAATACAAACCTTTCTTTCTTTTCCCTATTCATTCTTTTCTTTCGCTCTAGAAAACAAGTTGAACGAATTGAATAGATATTATTTATTATCCTTTTGGTTGATAAAGTCAATTAGATAGTTATATATGAGTGAAAGAAAGCAGCTTATCAATTTGCAGTAAAAAAAAAATTGAGTCTCATTTCCTATGTACAAGACAAGAGTTAAGTGGAAATAAACATAAGCGGAAGAGGTCCTTTACCCCAAGACTGGTTGATTAGACAACCCAGCTTGAAGCGGGCTCAAAAGATCAACCGTATGGCCCTTTCACTATCCTTTGTATGAATTACCTACCATACATGTATTATCAAACGAAACGGGTGATTGAACAAAAAATGAGTGGATGATTAGGAACACAAAAATGCACAAAGGATTGGTAATGGAGATTATGGAAATTATCTAAAAAGATATTTCTGCATAACATAAAAAGAATACTAATTGGGGCTTTAAATTGGTAGAAATGATAAGGCAGTACTTCCCGCGATTCCGATCCAGAGTATGCTCCTATCCACCCATTAAAGCAATGACTATCAGGAACGAAATAATCCTTTATTTTTGATTTTAGTTTTAGCCCCCTTCTCTTATATCGGTTTTATAAGAAAGAAGAATAGGAACGAAAAACAAACAAGAGAAAAAAAAAGAAATCTTTTTGATTCCGTCTTTTTCATATATTTAGCATAGATTTAGAGAGATATAATTTGTCTCATGATTCATTAGCTAATGTAACGTCTAATTCCTTTTCGTAATCGAAAATGATGGGTTGAAATAAACTATTTATTGATATTTCTGCAAGGAGTTTTTTATTTAAGGATTAAGTTATTACTCAACAAAGTCAAATTATTAACGGGTGAGATCAATTCGGAAGCGCCTTTATTTATTATTATTTTAGAGTATAGCAGACGGAATTCCATTGGTATAATTTTGGACCCTCAAATAGATTTTGACTCTTTCTATTCTACAACCATAGCAAGCTAAATAGTAAATAATACTGATCTGGTCCTTAGATTTCTTTTTGACCCACGAGGAGCCGTATGAGGTGAAAATCTCACGTACGGTTCTGGAATAGCGGTGGGAACAGTGATGTTATCACCGACTATGATTATCTAACAGTTCAAGTACAGTTGATATAGTTGAGGCGCAGTCAAAATATGGTTTTTTGGGATGGAATTTGTGGCGTCAGCCTATAGGATTTATCGTTTTTCTAATTTCTGCCCTAGCCGAATGCGAGAGATTACCCTTTGATTTACCAGAAGCGGAGGAAGAATTAGTAGCAGGTTATCAAACCGAATATTCGGGTATCAAATTTGGTTTATTTTATGTTGCTTCCTATCTAAATCTATTACTTTCTTCGTTATTTGTAACGGTTCTTTACTTGGGTGGTTGGAATATTTCCATTCCATACATATTTGTTCCTGAGCTATTTGAAATAAATAAAGTGGATGGAATCTTTGGAACTACAATTGGTATCTTTATTACATTAGCTAAAACTTATTTGTTCTTGTTTATTTCTATCACAACAAGATGGACTTTACCTAGGTTAAGAATGGACCAACTTTTAAATCTTGGATGGAAATTTCTTTTACCAATCTCTCTCGGTAATCTATTATTAACAACCTCTTTTCAACTTTTTTCACTGTAAATAACAAACGAATACAATAGACTTGGTTCAAGTTCAAACAAGAGAAAGAAACGAAGATAAAACTATTCATATAGATTCCTGATATGTTCCCTATGGTAACTGGGTTCATGAATTATGGTCAACAAACAGTACGAGCAGCAAGGTACATTGGTCAAAGTTTCATGATTACCTTATCCCACGCAAATCGTTTGCCTGTAACTATTCAATATCCTTATGAAAAATTAATCACATCGGAGCGTTTCCGTGGCCGAATCCATTTCGAATTTGATAAATGTATTGCTTGTGAAGTATGTGTTCGTGTATGTCCTATAGATCTGCCTGTTGTTGATTGGAAATTTGAAACTGATATTCGAAAAAAACGATTACTTAATTACAGTATTGATTTCGGAATTTGTATATTTTGTGGTAACTGTGTTGAGTATTGTCCAACAAATTGTTTATCGATGACTGAAGAATATGAACTTTCTACTTACGACCGTCACGAGTTGAATTATAATCAAATTGCTTTGGGCCGTTTACCAATGTCAGTAATTGATGATTATACAATTCGAACAATTTTGAATTCGCCTCAAAGAAAAACTGAGTAGGTAGCCGCCCTATTCTATTAAATAAAGAGAAATTACCAATTCTTAAGGTTCAGTTTTTTGGTTTAAATTAAAAGAATGAGATAAGGTCTTTCTCTTTGTTTGGCCAATAATGAAAAATTCAACTAGAAATTCATTAGTTGATGAGAATTTCGACTTTTTTATTAAAAATCTATCAATAGAGTCGTAATTATTTCGAAATATATACTTTCAAAAAAATATCCTTATTCTCTTTCTTTTTCTTCTTAATTTAAGAAAATAAAAGAATCAAAAAAGAAACTGTCCAACAATTGTACTCATATCATACCTAATAGATTCGAATTGAATTCAATTAGGAACCTATTCTAAAATGAAAATCAAAAAAAAACCTTTATTTTTTTCCCGGTCGGGTCAATACGATCATGAAAAGCATTTCAATTTATCTCCTATTTTACATATAATGGATTTGCCTGGACCAATACACGATTTTCTTATAGTTTTACTGGGATCGGGTCTTATATTAGGGGGACTGGGAGTAGTATTACTTACCAATCCAATTTATTCTGCCTTTTCGTTGGGATTGGTTCTTGTTTGTATATCCTTATTCTATATTCTTTCAAATTCTCATTTTGTAGCCGCTGCCCAGCTCCTTATTTATGTAGGAGCCATAAATGTTTTAATCATATTTGCTGTCATGTTCATGAATAGTTCAGAATATTACAAGGATTTGAATCTGTCGATCGTTGGGGATGGGGTTACTTCACTGGTTTGTACAAGTATTCTTCTTTCGCTAATTACTACTATTTTCGATACGTCATGGTACGGGATTATTTGGACTACAAGATCAAACCAACTTATAGAACAAGATTTGATAAGTAATAGTCAACAAATTGGAATTCATTTATCAACAGATTTTTTTCTTCCGTTTGAACTGATTTCAATAATTCTTTTAGTTGGTTTGATAGGCGCAATTGCTGTGGCTCGTCAGTAATAAATCGTTATAACTAGCAACAGCAAACAATCAAAATTTCACTTTCTTTTACTATGTTATCCCACCTATTTCACAAAAATTCTATTTGAATACTGTTCATGTCTAAAAGGGCGATTCTTTTATTTGATCTATTTTCAATACATTCTTTTGTTCCGTACTTGTTCTATTCTAGTCAATCTCGAATCTGTTGAATTATTGTTCATATTGAAATGAACCAACATTGATAAGGAGTTGGTCAATGATGCTCGAACATGTACTTGTTTTGAGTGCCTATTTATTTTCTATCGGTATTTATGGATTAATCACGAGTCGAAATATGGTTAGGGCTCTTATGTGTCTTGAACTTATATTGAATGCAGTTAATATGAATTTTGTAACATTTTCTGATTTTTTTGATAGTCGCCAGTTAAAGGGAGATATTTTCTCAATTTTTGTTATAGCTATTGCAGCCGCTGAAGCAGCTATTGGGTTGGCTATTGTTTCGTCAATTTATCGTAACAGAAAATCGACGCGTATCAATCAATCGACTTTATTGAATAAGTAGGAATAATAATCAAAATTAGAATATCCACCAATTTGAATTAGCATGTAGAATATGTTAGAATCTAGATTCTATTTACGAAAACGTAATAAATCAAAGTATCTTAGCCACTTCTCATGAGCTGATCCAGAAGTAAATTGATTAGAAAATTTCTGGTAAATCGTTGATTCATCTGGCGTTTAAATATATGATTCATTTACAAGTTTACTAGATCGAAATTTGATAACGTTCAAAAATTCATAGATCCCATGTCACATTCAGTAAAAATTTATGATACATGCATAGGGTGTACCCAATGTGTCCGAGCGTGCCCCACCGATGTGTTAGAAATGATACCTTGGGATGGATGCAAAGCTAAACAAATTGCTTCCGCCCCAAGAACAGAAGATTGTGTTGGTTGTAAGAGATGTGAATCTGCCTGTCCAACGGATTTCTTGAGTGTTCGAGTTTATTTATGGCATGAAACAACTCGAAGTATGGGTCTAGCTTATTGATATGTTCCGTAAAACCCACTTGAATACATTTTGAATACATTTTCTTTTTTTACTGAAAAAACCCGTACTCGAAAAAAAATAATAAAGATTCTATTTTCGAGCGCGGGTTTTTCTGGTCCAAGTGTATCTTGTCTTTACCACGAATTATTTTCCTTGGTTAACAATAATTGTAGTTTTGCCAATATCTGCGGGCTCTTTAATTTTCTTTCTTCCTCATAGAGGAAATAAGGTAATTAGGTGGTATACCATTTCTATATCCACCTTAGAACTACTTCTAATGACCTATGTATTTTGTTATCATTTCCAATTGGACGATCCATTAATCCAGCTGGCGGAAGATTATAAATGGATCAATTTTTTTGATTTTTACTGGAGATTGGGAATAGATGGACTTTCTATAGGACCTATTTTACTGACAGGATTTATCACAACTTTAGCTACTTTAGCGGCTTGGCCAGTTACTCGGGATTCCCGACTATTCCATTTCCTGATGTTAGCAATGTACAGTGGTCAAATAGGATCATTTTCTTCTCGAGACCTTTTACTTTTTTTCATCATGTGGGAGTTAGAATTAATTCCTGTTTATCTACTTCTATCTATGTGGGGGGGAAAGAAACGTCTGTATTCAGCTACAAAGTTTATTTTGTACACTGCGGGAGGTTCCATTTTTCTATTAGTAGGGGTTTTGGGTATCGGTTTATATGGTTCTAATGAACCAACATTCAATTTTGAAACATTAGCTAATCAATCGTATCCTCTCGCACTGGAAATAATATTCTATATTGGATTTCTTATTGCTTTTGCTGTCAAATCACCGATTATACCCTTACATACATGGTTACCAGACACCCATGGGGAGGCACATTATAGTACTTGTATGCTTCTAGCCGGAATCTTATTAAAAATGGGAGCATATGGATTAGTTCGGATCAATATGGAATTATTACCCCATGCTCATTCTAGATTTTCTCCCTGGTTGATGATAGTAGGCACAATGCAAATAATTTATGCAGCTTCAACATCTCTTGCTCAACGTAATTTAAAAAAAAGAATAGCCTATTCCTCTGTATCTCATATGGGTTTCATAATTATAGGAATTGGCTCTATAACCGATACGGGACTCAACGGAGCCTTTTTACAAATAATATCTCATGGATTTATTGGCGCTGCACTTTTTTTCTTGGCAGGAACGAGTTATGATAGAATACGTCTTGTTTATCTCGACGAAATGGGCGGAATGGCTCTTCCAATTCCAAAAATGTTTACGATGTTCAGTATCTTATCGATGGCTTCTCTTGCATTACCGGGCATGAGTGGTTTTGTTGCAGAATTGATAGTCTTTTTTGGAATAATTAGCAGTCAAAAATATTTTTTAATGCCGAAAATATTAATTATTTTTGTAATGGCAATTGGAATGATATTAACTCCTATTTATTTATTATCTATGTCACGTCAAATATTCTACGGATACAAGCTATTTAATGCTCCAAACTCCTATTTTTTTGATTGTGGACCAAGAGAGTTATTTGTTTCGATCTCTATCTTTCTACCCGTAATAGGTATTGGTATTTATCCGGATTTCGTTTTATCACTATCGGGTGAGAAAGTCGAAGCTATTCTAGCTAATTATTTTTATAGATAGGTTTTAGGAATAAAAAAAAAAGAAATCCTATTTAAAATGATTTTGAAAATTATTCGCTTTACAATTGAAAAAGGTGAAAAAAAAATGCTTTTTTCTGCTCTTAGGTTTCATTTTTTAAGTTGAGTAAAAAAGAAAGAGTAAGAATAAAAAAGTAAAAATCAAATTGAATTTGAATCAGATATGTTTGGCCTTTGTGAGAACCTTTTGAATCACTCCGCTACTTGTACTTGATTCAAAAGGTTCTTTTCTTGGCGGCTTACATTAAGTTTTATTATGTATATTATATGCTGTCCTATGTTTGTATTTGTTATGCTTTTTCATTCAATTCGATGTTAATGGAAATGAACCATAGCTATGTAAACCTATTCCTAATAGATTGACCCCAAAATAGCATATCCAAATTATAAGAAAGCCCGCGGAAGCCACAATTGCAGAATTTACACCTTCAAAATTTTGATTTGTTCGGGTATGTAAATAAATCGCGAATATGGTCCAAGTAATAAATGCCCAAGTTTCCTTGGGATCCCAATTCCAATATGATCCCCATGCCTCATTAGCCCATACTGCTCCCGAAAGAATCCCTATGGTTAAAAAGAGAAAACCGAGACTAATAATACGATAACTCCAATAATCCAATTGTTGAACCAATTGATACCTGTAATAATTTCGAGAATAAATAAAATAAGTGTTTAGTAAAACATTCTTTCTCTCATTCAGGTATTTCATTTCCCCAAAGGAAAATGCCGTATTTAATAAAATATTGCTTTTGCTAAAAATCTTTATGACTTTTCGAAATGTAATGACTAGAAGGGCTACTGATAATAATGATCCACATAAAAGAGCTGCATAGCCGAATACCATCATACTTACGTGCATCATTAACCACTGGGATTGGAGAGCAGGTACTAATAGTGCGGATTGATGCATTTTGGTTAAAAGACCCGAAGTAACAAAGCCTTGGGTAAAAATAGCACTTGATGCGGTTATTGCACTTAAAGCATTTTTATGCTTTTTAAAATGAAAATAGGAAACCATATGAATAATGGAGAAACTCCATGAAAGAAAGATTAATGATTCATATAAATTACTTAATGGAAAATGCCCCGAATAAATCCAACGAGTGACTAATAATCCTGTTATACAGAAAAGGGTAGCTATCATACCCCTTTCTGATGAATCATATAGTCCTACGACTTCATCGACTAATAAAGTTAAAAAATGAATTGTAATTACAATTGAAACGACCGAAAAGGATATATGAGTTAATATATGTTCTAAAATTGAAAAAATCATAAAATAAAGATTATGAAAAAAAGGAGAAGAGAAGGTTTCTCGATTATTATTATATGGAATGGAAATTCGGAATTTTTTTTTATTATAGGACTTATATTATACCTTTTTTATAAGACCCTATGCCGCCACTCGGACTCGAACCGAGATGCTCTAGCACTGCTTCCTAAGAGCAGCGTGTCTACCAATTTCACCATAGCGGCTTGCTCAAAATAATAATAACTCATGTTTTATTCATATTCAACCGTCGAGATTGAATGAAGGGGTCAATCCAATGCAATATTGATTTTGTAGGAAGCTTTAAAATTGATGAATAAAAACTCGTTTAATTTCATTTCAATAGAAGTGTGAGGGTTAAAAAAAGAATCCTTATTATCCTTTTATTTAATTAATAATTTATAGTTTCTAAAGTAAAGTAACAAGAACGGAAGTTTTGTAGTTCCTGTTTTACTAAAATCGAACTTTTTCGTTCTAACTAAACTAAATAGTTGTGACTTCCATTCATGAATAGAGCTCAAAATGTTCTTTATCATTTCCATTTGTTAATAATTCATTTTATTTACATATAATATGATTTTTATGAATGAATCACTGAATAAAAAAGATGGTTTTGAGTATCACAATTTAAACATGGCATCTACAGATTTCAAAAGATTAAAAAAAAAAATTGATGTAATTTGCATAGCTTTGGATTGTCGTAAACATGTCTAATGTAAAAAAGTTTTGATTCCTATCAAAATTGGGCCATCCTTTAAAAAATGATTTCTAATTTAGAATTCGAAAAAAATGACTTGCTTCATCTTCCCATCCAAACATAGGATTTTTTTAGCACTTTAAATTGAGGCATTATTTGTGTATCCACTAAATAGGAAAAGGTCTCTTTCCCAATTGGGTTTATGGGAAGGATATATAGTAATTCAGAGTAATACTACTTTAGATTCAGAAAGTTACAAAATGAAAACTTCATCAATTAGTTTCAAGAACCCATTGATTTTGGCTAAACTAAGGATCTTATATATATCTTCTGCTATAATATATAATAATAAGAAATTATAGATAATAAATACGATATAGAAAATAGAAATAAAACACTAACAAGTTAGTATAATACACAAATAGGCAAATTAATAATATAATACACAAATAGGAATAGGCGATGGGGAAATAAGAATCCCCCACCCCCCCCAAAAAAAAGAAAAGATGAACTCAACTAATATATTATATATAACTAATATATTATATATATATAATATATAATGTTAAAGTAAATAGAATGTTAACGTAATGAAAAGTAAAAAAAGTAAATTACTAAAAAAATAAATACATAAAATAAAAAAAATAACAGATAAGACGAAATGCGGCTTCCCCCTATGTATTTTATACTTTCTCCTACTAAAAAACTGGTAATGCCTAACCCATTTATAATTCTATCAATTGCTCGCCTATCAAAAAAATGAGTTAGTTCAGACAATCCTCTTATACTTTTTGTTAAGGACATGTCATAAAAAGTATCTATATAAGCACGATTATATGACCAATCATATAAAAAATTGATTATTTTGTCCCAAATTCTTCTATTAGGTCCCCTTTTCACAAATGAATTAAAGAGGTTCATGTTTTGTAAAGATGAATAAAAAGGCTTATATAAAAAGAAGGCTATAAATATTCCAAAAAAAGCTATACTGACTGAGAAAATTGCATTTGTGCAAAATTCATACCAATCCACCGAATCTTTTGAATTTTGATGTAAAAGATAAATAGATGGAGTTAACAATTTTGATAACATATCTGAATGAATTTCTTGTTGATTGAAAGGAATTCCTATAACTCCAACAAAGAGGGTAAATACAACCAATACAAGAATAGGAAATAACATAGTATTATTCGATTCATGAGGATAAGAAAAGGGTTTATTAGACTGGAAATCAGTAATAGTAAGAAGAGCTCCCTTTTTTACTTTACTCCCAATTTGATACGACTTCCTCCAAAACAAAAAAGGCTGTTGGTTATTCTTGGTTGTTAATAAAGAGAATAAAGAAAAATTTCTATTAATCATTTTTTCCTCTTCTTTACCCCATAATTTTATTGAATAAAATGAGCTACTTTTTGTTCCATTGTAATTTTGAAAATAAATATTCAAATGTCCTTCAAAAGTAAGTAAATAGATCCGAAACATATAAAATGCTGTTAATCCAGCCGTGGACCAAGCTATTAATGCAAAAAGTGGTGAATACGCCCAACTATCATTCAGAATTTCATCTTTTGACCAAAAACAGGCAAGAGGTGGAATACCACAAAGAGAAAGTGTTCCCATTAAAAAAGCAGTTTTTGTAATTGGTACATGTTTTCTTAAACCGCCCATAAAAACAAGATTCTGGCTTTTATATGGAGAGTAGCCAACAACAGCTTCCATTGAATGAATAATTGATCCAGATCCTAAAAACAACAATGCTTTCGAATAAGCATGAGTAATCAAATGATATAAAGCGGCTCGATAAGATCCCATGCCCAAAGCTAACATCATATAACCCAATTGGGACATTGTAGAATAGGCTAAGCCTCTCTTAATATCTTTTTGAGTTACAGCTAAAGTAGCCCCTAAAAGGACTGTTATTATGCCTATGAAAGATATTAGGTCCATTATGGAAGGTATGAATATAAAAAGAGGGAGAAGGCGAGCGACAAGAAAAATTCCCGCCGCTACCATAGTAGCAGCATGTATAAGAGCCGAAATAGGAGTAGGCCCTTCCATAGCATCAGGTAACCATACATGAAGTGGAAATTGCGCGGATTTAGCAATTGCGCCACCAAATATAAGAAAGGCACATAAAGTAAGAAATAAAAAATGACCCTGATTATTTGAAATCAAAATAAAGTTATTGAATAATTCAAACAAATCTTGAAATTCGAAACTGCCTGTTATCCAATAAAGACCTAAGATTCCTAATAATAATCCAAAATCGCCTACACGATTAGTTACAAATGCTTTTTGGCAAGCATTTGCTGCAAGGGGTCGTGTGAACCAAAAACCTATTAATAGATAAGAACACATTCCAACTAATTCCCAAAAAAGATAAATTTGTATCAAATTAGAACTGGTAACTAATCCCAACATTGAAGTATTGAACAAACTCAGATAAGCAAAAAATCTCAAATATCCTTCATCATGAGACATATAGTTGTCACTATAAATAAGAACAAAAATTCCAACAGTAGTGATTAATATTAGCATAATGGAAGTAAGTGAATCAAGAAAGTAGCCAAACTCGAAAGATAAATCATTATTTATGGCCCAAGACCATACATATTGATATGTAGAACTTCTATTTATTTGTTGAATAGATAGATCAATCGAAAAAAGCATAACTATACTTAACAATAAAATACTAGGAAAAGCCCACATACGGCGAAGATTTTTTGTTGCTGTCGGAAAAAGCAGAAGTCCCACTCCGATAAAAATTGGAATTGGAAGTGGAACAAAAGGTACGATCCATGAATATTGATATATATACTCCATAAAAACTTTTTTTTCTTACTTACTTAATCGTTTTCTTTCTGATTCACCAGCTCTTATTTTTAATAAAGTATGGAAAAAAAGAATCATTTTCTTTTTATTAACGAGTCAATTTTTATTGCGTAACTGGTTGATCGTTGTCTATTACAATAAATGGGATTTCTGCTTATTAAATAAAAAAACTATTTAATATTCCTCTTTTTCTTTTTTACCTATTATAATTAATATAACGAAAAAATGAGTAAAAAAGAAAATCCATTTTTTTTTTTAAGTTTTTAGTATATAAATACTAAATATAGTCTAATTTAGAAATATTAAAATCTAGAAATATAGAAGAAATTAAATTGAGAGGAATAAATAAATAATGAAATAAAGCAGATTAAAAAAAAAAAAAAGAAATGTCTTTCACATACCACTATAGAACTAAAAAACTTTTTTTTCGAATGGCAGTTCCAAAAAAACGTACTTCTATATCAAAAAAGCGTATTCGTAAAAATATTTGGAAAAAGAAGGGGTATTGGGAAGCGTTGAAAGCTTTTTCATTAGCAAAATCTCTTTCTACAGGAAATTCAAAAAGTTTTTTTTCTACGTCAAATAAATAACAAAACGTTTGAATAATATAAATCAACTTTACTCAACTCAAATTTTTTTTTTTATTTACTTACTTGATGTTTTGAACTTATGATTTTGTCTACATAGTAAGTTGATACATAGTGTAGTGGAGTGGATAGGGCTGGAGTGGATAGGGCTTAGTTGAGTTCATCTTTTCTTTTTTTTGGGGGGGGTGGGGGATTCTTATTTCCCCATCGCCTATTCCTATTTGTGTATTATATTATTAATTTGCCTATTTGTGTATTATACTAACTTGTTAGTGTTTTATTTCTATTTTCTATATCGTATTTATTATCTATAATTTCTTATTATTATATATTATAGCAGAAGATATATATAAGATCCTTAGTTTAGCCAAAATCAATGGGTTCTTGAAACTAATTGATGAAGTTTTCATTTTGTAACTTTCTGAATCTAAAGTAGTATTACTCTGAATTACTATATATCCTTCCCATAAACCCAATTGGGAAAGAGACCTTTTCCTATTTAGTGGATACACAAATAATGCCTCAATTTAAAGTGCTAAAAAAATCCTATGTTTGGATGGGAAGATGAAGCAAGTCATTTTTTTCGAATTCTAAATTAGAAATCATTTTTTAAAGGATGGCCCAATTTTGATAGGAATCAAAACTTTTTTACATTAGACATGTTTACGACAATCCAAAGCTATGCAAATTACATCAATTTTTTTTTTTAATCTTTTGAAATCTGTAGATGCCATGTTTAAATTGTGATACTCAAAACCATCTTTTTTATTCAGTGATTCATTCATAAAAATCATATTATATGTAAATAAAATGAATTATTAACAAATGGAAATGATAAAGAACATTTTGAGCTCTATTCATGAATGGAAGTCACAACTATTTAGTTTAGTTAGAACGAAAAAGTTCGATTTTAGTAAAACAGGAACTACAAAACTTCCGTTCTTGTTACTTTACTTTAGAAACTATAAATTATTAATTAAATAAAAGGATAATAAGGATTCTTTTTTTAACCCTCACACTTCTATTGAAATGAAATTAAACGAGTTTTTATTCATCAATTTTAAAGCTTCCTACAAAATCAATATTGCATTGGATTGACCCCTTCATTCAATCTCGACGGTTGAATATGAATAAAACATGAGTTATTATTATTTTGAGCAAGCCGCTATGGTGAAATTGGTAGACACGCTGCTCTTAGGAAGCAGTGCTAGAGCATCTCGGTTCGAGTCCGAGTGGCGGCATAGGGTCTTATAAAAAAGGTATAATATAAGTCCTATAATAAAAAAAAATTCCGAATTTCCATTCCATATAATAATAATCGAGAAACCTTCTCTTCTCCTTTTTTTCATAATCTTTATTTTATGATTTTTTCAATTTTAGAACATATATTAACTCATATATCCTTTTCGGTCGTTTCAATTGTAATTACAATTCATTTTTTAACTTTATTAGTCGATGAAGTCGTAGGACTATATGATTCATCAGAAAGGGGTATGATAGCTACCCTTTTCTGTATAACAGGATTATTAGTCACTCGTTGGATTTATTCGGGGCATTTTCCATTAAGTAATTTATATGAATCATTAATCTTTCTTTCATGGAGTTTCTCCATTATTCATATGGTTTCCTATTTTCATTTTAAAAAGCATAAAAATGCTTTAAGTGCAATAACCGCATCAAGTGCTATTTTTACCCAAGGCTTTGTTACTTCGGGTCTTTTAACCAAAATGCATCAATCCGCACTATTAGTACCTGCTCTCCAATCCCAGTGGTTAATGATGCACGTAAGTATGATGGTATTCGGCTATGCAGCTCTTTTATGTGGATCATTATTATCAGTAGCCCTTCTAGTCATTACATTTCGAAAAGTCATAAAGATTTTTAGCAAAAGCAATATTTTATTAAATACGGCATTTTCCTTTGGGGAAATGAAATACCTGAATGAGAGAAAGAATGTTTTACTAAACACTTATTTTATTTATTCTCGAAATTATTACAGGTATCAATTGGTTCAACAATTGGATTATTGGAGTTATCGTATTATTAGTCTCGGTTTTCTCTTTTTAACCATAGGGATTCTTTCGGGAGCAGTATGGGCTAATGAGGCATGGGGATCATATTGGAATTGGGATCCCAAGGAAACTTGGGCATTTATTACTTGGACCATATTCGCGATTTATTTACATACCCGAACAAATCAAAATTTTGAAGGTGTAAATTCTGCAATTGTGGCTTCCGCGGGCTTTCTTATAATTTGGATATGCTATTTTGGGGTCAATCTATTAGGAATAGGTTTACATAGCTATGGTTCATTTCCATTAACATCGAATTGAATGAAAAAGCATAACAAATACAAACATAGGACAGCATATAATATACATAATAAAACTTAATGTAAGCCGCCAAGAAAAGAACCTTTTGAATCAAGTACAAGTAGCGGAGTGATTCAAAAGGTTCTCACAAAGGCCAAACATATCTGATTCAAATTCAATTTGATTTTTACTTTTTTATTCTTACTCTTTCTTTTTTACTCAACTTAAAAAATGAAACCTAAGAGCAGAAAAAAGCATTTTTTTTTCACCTTTTTCAATTGTAAAGCGAATAATTTTCAAAATCATTTTAAATAGGATTTCTTTTTTTTTTATTCCTAAAACCTATCTATAAAAATAATTAGCTAGAATAGCTTCGACTTTCTCACCCGATAGTGATAAAACGAAATCCGGATAAATACCAATACCTATTACGGGTAGAAAGATAGAGATCGAAACAAATAACTCTCTTGGTCCACAATCAAAAAAATAGGAGTTTGGAGCATTAAATAGCTTGTATCCGTAGAATATTTGACGTGACATAGATAATAAATAAATAGGAGTTAATATCATTCCAATTGCCATTACAAAAATAATTAATATTTTCGGCATTAAAAAATATTTTTGACTGCTAATTATTCCAAAAAAGACTATCAATTCTGCAACAAAACCACTCATGCCCGGTAATGCAAGAGAAGCCATCGATAAGATACTGAACATCGTAAACATTTTTGGAATTGGAAGAGCCATTCCGCCCATTTCGTCGAGATAAACAAGACGTATTCTATCATAACTCGTTCCTGCCAAGAAAAAAAGTGCAGCGCCAATAAATCCATGAGATATTATTTGTAAAAAGGCTCCGTTGAGTCCCGTATCGGTTATAGAGCCAATTCCTATAATTATGAAACCCATATGAGATACAGAGGAATAGGCTATTCTTTTTTTTAAATTACGTTGAGCAAGAGATGTTGAAGCTGCATAAATTATTTGCATTGTGCCTACTATCATCAACCAGGGAGAAAATCTAGAATGAGCATGGGGTAATAATTCCATATTGATCCGAACTAATCCATATGCTCCCATTTTTAATAAGATTCCGGCTAGAAGCATACAAGTACTATAATGTGCCTCCCCATGGGTGTCTGGTAACCATGTATGTAAGGGTATAATCGGTGATTTGACAGCAAAAGCAATAAGAAATCCAATATAGAATATTATTTCCAGTGCGAGAGGATACGATTGATTAGCTAATGTTTCAAAATTGAATGTTGGTTCATTAGAACCATATAAACCGATACCCAAAACCCCTACTAATAGAAAAATGGAACCTCCCGCAGTGTACAAAATAAACTTTGTAGCTGAATACAGACGTTTCTTTCCCCCCCACATAGATAGAAGTAGATAAACAGGAATTAATTCTAACTCCCACATGATGAAAAAAAGTAAAAGGTCTCGAGAAGAAAATGATCCTATTTGACCACTGTACATTGCTAACATCAGGAAATGGAATAGTCGGGAATCCCGAGTAACTGGCCAAGCCGCTAAAGTAGCTAAAGTTGTGATAAATCCTGTCAGTAAAATAGGTCCTATAGAAAGTCCATCTATTCCCAATCTCCAGTAAAAATCAAAAAAATTGATCCATTTATAATCTTCCGCCAGCTGGATTAATGGATCGTCCAATTGGAAATGATAACAAAATACATAGGTCATTAGAAGTAGTTCTAAGGTGGATATAGAAATGGTATACCACCTAATTACCTTATTTCCTCTATGAGGAAGAAAGAAAATTAAAGAGCCCGCAGATATTGGCAAAACTACAATTATTGTTAACCAAGGAAAATAATTCGTGGTAAAGACAAGATACACTTGGACCAGAAAAACCCGCGCTCGAAAATAGAATCTTTATTATTTTTTTTCGAGTACGGGTTTTTTCAGTAAAAAAAGAAAATGTATTCAAAATGTATTCAAGTGGGTTTTACGGAACATATCAATAAGCTAGACCCATACTTCGAGTTGTTTCATGCCATAAATAAACTCGAACACTCAAGAAATCCGTTGGACAGGCAGATTCACATCTCTTACAACCAACACAATCTTCTGTTCTTGGGGCGGAAGCAATTTGTTTAGCTTTGCATCCATCCCAAGGTATCATTTCTAACACATCGGTGGGGCACGCTCGGACACATTGGGTACACCCTATGCATGTATCATAAATTTTTACTGAATGTGACATGGGATCTATGAATTTTTGAACGTTATCAAATTTCGATCTAGTAAACTTGTAAATGAATCATATATTTAAACGCCAGATGAATCAACGATTTACCAGAAATTTTCTAATCAATTTACTTCTGGATCAGCTCATGAGAAGTGGCTAAGATACTTTGATTTATTACGTTTTCGTAAATAGAATCTAGATTCTAACATATTCTACATGCTAATTCAAATTGGTGGATATTCTAATTTTGATTATTATTCCTACTTATTCAATAAAGTCGATTGATTGATACGCGTCGATTTTCTGTTACGATAAATTGACGAAACAATAGCCAACCCAATAGCTGCTTCAGCGGCTGCAATAGCTATAACAAAAATTGAGAAAATATCTCCCTTTAACTGGCGACTATCAAAAAAATCAGAAAATGTTACAAAATTCATATTAACTGCATTCAATATAAGTTCAAGACACATAAGAGCCCTAACCATATTTCGACTCGTGATTAATCCATAAATACCGATAGAAAATAAATAGGCACTCAAAACAAGTACATGTTCGAGCATCATTGACCAACTCCTTATCAATGTTGGTTCATTTCAATATGAACAATAATTCAACAGATTCGAGATTGACTAGAATAGAACAAGTACGGAACAAAAGAATGTATTGAAAATAGATCAAATAAAAGAATCGCCCTTTTAGACATGAACAGTATTCAAATAGAATTTTTGTGAAATAGGTGGGATAACATAGTAAAAGAAAGTGAAATTTTGATTGTTTGCTGTTGCTAGTTATAACGATTTATTACTGACGAGCCACAGCAATTGCGCCTATCAAACCAACTAAAAGAATTATTGAAATCAGTTCAAACGGAAGAAAAAAATCTGTTGATAAATGAATTCCAATTTGTTGACTATTACTTATCAAATCTTGTTCTATAAGTTGGTTTGATCTTGTAGTCCAAATAATCCCGTACCATGACGTATCGAAAATAGTAGTAATTAGCGAAAGAAGAATACTTGTACAAACCAGTGAAGTAACCCCATCCCCAACGATCGACAGATTCAAATCCTTGTAATATTCTGAACTATTCATGAACATGACAGCAAATATGATTAAAACATTTATGGCTCCTACATAAATAAGGAGCTGGGCAGCGGCTACAAAATGAGAATTTGAAAGAATATAGAATAAGGATATACAAACAAGAACCAATCCCAACGAAAAGGCAGAATAAATTGGATTGGTAAGTAATACTACTCCCAGTCCCCCTAATATAAGACCCGATCCCAGTAAAACTATAAGAAAATCGTGTATTGGTCCAGGCAAATCCATTATATGTAAAATAGGAGATAAATTGAAATGCTTTTCATGATCGTATTGACCCGACCGGGAAAAAAATAAAGGTTTTTTTTTGATTTTCATTTTAGAATAGGTTCCTAATTGAATTCAATTCGAATCTATTAGGTATGATATGAGTACAATTGTTGGACAGTTTCTTTTTTGATTCTTTTATTTTCTTAAATTAAGAAGAAAAAGAAAGAGAATAAGGATATTTTTTTGAAAGTATATATTTCGAAATAATTACGACTCTATTGATAGATTTTTAATAAAAAAGTCGAAATTCTCATCAACTAATGAATTTCTAGTTGAATTTTTCATTATTGGCCAAACAAAGAGAAAGACCTTATCTCATTCTTTTAATTTAAACCAAAAAACTGAACCTTAAGAATTGGTAATTTCTCTTTATTTAATAGAATAGGGCGGCTACCTACTCAGTTTTTCTTTGAGGCGAATTCAAAATTGTTCGAATTGTATAATCATCAATTACTGACATTGGTAAACGGCCCAAAGCAATTTGATTATAATTCAACTCGTGACGGTCGTAAGTAGAAAGTTCATATTCTTCAGTCATCGATAAACAATTTGTTGGACAATACTCAACACAGTTACCACAAAATATACAAATTCCGAAATCAATACTGTAATTAAGTAATCGTTTTTTTCGAATATCAGTTTCAAATTTCCAATCAACAACAGGCAGATCTATAGGACATACACGAACACATACTTCACAAGCAATACATTTATCAAATTCGAAATGGATTCGGCCACGGAAACGCTCCGATGTGATTAATTTTTCATAAGGATATTGAATAGTTACAGGCAAACGATTTGCGTGGGATAAGGTAATCATGAAACTTTGACCAATGTACCTTGCTGCTCGTACTGTTTGTTGACCATAATTCATGAACCCAGTTACCATAGGGAACATATCAGGAATCTATATGAATAGTTTTATCTTCGTTTCTTTCTCTTGTTTGAACTTGAACCAAGTCTATTGTATTCGTTTGTTATTTACAGTGAAAAAAGTTGAAAAGAGGTTGTTAATAATAGATTACCGAGAGAGATTGGTAAAAGAAATTTCCATCCAAGATTTAAAAGTTGGTCCATTCTTAACCTAGGTAAAGTCCATCTTGTTGTGATAGAAATAAACAAGAACAAATAAGTTTTAGCTAATGTAATAAAGATACCAATTGTAGTTCCAAAGATTCCATCCACTTTATTTATTTCAAATAGCTCAGGAACAAATATGTATGGAATGGAAATATTCCAACCACCCAAGTAAAGAACCGTTACAAATAACGAAGAAAGTAATAGATTTAGATAGGAAGCAACATAAAATAAACCAAATTTGATACCCGAATATTCGGTTTGATAACCTGCTACTAATTCTTCCTCCGCTTCTGGTAAATCAAAGGGTAATCTCTCGCATTCGGCTAGGGCAGAAATTAGAAAAACGATAAATCCTATAGGCTGACGCCACAAATTCCATCCCAAAAAACCATATTTTGACTGCGCCTCAACTATATCAACTGTACTTGAACTGTTAGATAATCATAGTCGGTGATAACATCACTGTTCCCACCGCTATTCCAGAACCGTACGTGAGATTTTCACCTCATACGGCTCCTCGTGGGTCAAAAAGAAATCTAAGGACCAGATCAGTATTATTTACTATTTAGCTTGCTATGGTTGTAGAATAGAAAGAGTCAAAATCTATTTGAGGGTCCAAAATTATACCAATGGAATTCCGTCTGCTATACTCTAAAATAATAATAAATAAAGGCGCTTCCGAATTGATCTCACCCGTTAATAATTTGACTTTGTTGAGTAATAACTTAATCCTTAAATAAAAAACTCCTTGCAGAAATATCAATAAATAGTTTATTTCAACCCATCATTTTCGATTACGAAAAGGAATTAGACGTTACATTAGCTAATGAATCATGAGACAAATTATATCTCTCTAAATCTATGCTAAATATATGAAAAAGACGGAATCAAAAAGATTTCTTTTTTTTTCTCTTGTTTGTTTTTCGTTCCTATTCTTCTTTCTTATAAAACCGATATAAGAGAAGGGGGCTAAAACTAAAATCAAAAATAAAGGATTATTTCGTTCCTGATAGTCATTGCTTTAATGGGTGGATAGGAGCATACTCTGGATCGGAATCGCGGGAAGTACTGCCTTATCATTTCTACCAATTTAAAGCCCCAATTAGTATTCTTTTTATGTTATGCAGAAATATCTTTTTAGATAATTTCCATAATCTCCATTACCAATCCTTTGTGCATTTTTGTGTTCCTAATCATCCACTCATTTTTTGTTCAATCACCCGTTTCGTTTGATAATACATGTATGGTAGGTAATTCATACAAAGGATAGTGAAAGGGCCATACGGTTGATCTTTTGAGCCCGCTTCAAGCTGGGTTGTCTAATCAACCAGTCTTGGGGTAAAGGACCTCTTCCGCTTATGTTTATTTCCACTTAACTCTTGTCTTGTACATAGGAAATGAGACTCAATTTTTTTTTTACTGCAAATTGATAAGCTGCTTTCTTTCACTCATATATAACTATCTAATTGACTTTATCAACCAAAAGGATAATAAATAATATCTATTCAATTCGTTCAACTTGTTTTCTAGAGCGAAAGAAAAGAATGAATAGGGAAAAGAAAGAAAGGTTTGTATTTCAACGAATCGCACGTAGAGATATTGATAAAACACATAAAGTTAATGGTATTTCATAACTAATCGATTGAGCAGCAGCTCGTAAACCACCTAAAAAGGAATACTTATTATTTGATCCGTATCCTGACATAAGAAGGCCAACAGGGGCAATACTTGAAATGGCAATCCATAAAAAAATACCGATATTGAGATCAGCTAAAACAAGATGATAGCTAAAAGGAATTACTAAAAAACTTAGTAAAATTGATATGACTGCTATAGATGGTCCAATACTGAATAAACGGGTATTTCCTCTAGCTGGAAAAAGATTCTCTTTGAAAAGCAGTTTTGTCCCATCTGCTAGAGCTTGAAGAATTCCCAAAGGACCGGCGTATTCAGGCCCAATACGTTGTTGTATTCCTGCGGATATCTCTCTTTCTAACCATACAATTACCAGTACGCCTATTGTGATCCCCAATACAAGAGTCAAAATAGGGACAAAGATCCATACGATTCCATAGACCTCTTTGAAAAATTCCAATCTGGAAAAAGAATTAATATCTTGTACTTCTATTTCTGTTGTATAAACTATCATTTCAACGATCAACTTCTCCCATAATGATATCTATGCTACCTAGTATCGTCATAATATCAGCCAATTTCATTCCTTTAACTAACTGAGGAAGAATTTGCAAATTGATAAAACCCGGCGGGCGAATTTTCCATCTCCAAGGAAAACAACTTTTGTCCCCTATTAGAAAAATTCCCAATTCTCCCTTTGGGGCTTCAACTCTCGCATAAAGTTCTTGCTTCGGCAATTCAAATGTGGGAGAAGGTTTTTTACTAATGAATCGATATTCAAAATCATTCCATTCTGGATCCCTTTCTCTATCAAAGCATCGGATTTCTAAATTCTCATAGGGACCCCCTGGAATTCCTTCCAGGGCCTGTTGAATTATTTTTATGGATTCCGTCATTTCACTGATTCGGACTAAATAACGAGCTAATGAGTCTCCTTCTTTTTGCCACTGGATTTCCCAATGAAATTCGTCGTAACACTCATAATGATCAACTTTACGAAGATCCCACTGTATTCCAGATGCTCGTAGCATCGGTCCGGATAAACCCCAATTTATTGCTTCTTCTCCACTAATAATGCCTACTCCTTCAACTCGTTCTAAAAAAATGGGATTTCGCGTAATAAGCTTTTGATATTCAACAACTCCTGTTAAAAAATAATCGCAGAAATCCAAACATTTATCTATCCAGCCATAAGGCAGATCGGCTGCTATTCCTCCGATACGAAAATAATTATGCATCATTCTCATCCCAGTCGCAGCTTCGAATAGATCATATACTAATTCTCTTTCTCTGAAAAGATAGAAAAAGGGGGTCTGTGCGCCAATATCCGCCATAAAAGGTCCAAGCCATAACAGATGAGAAGCTAGACGACTTAACTCCAACATAATGACTCTGATATAGCTCGCTCTTTTAGGCACTTGAATATTTCCCAATTGTTCTGGTCCATTTACGGTTATTGCTTCTGTGAACATAGTAGCTAAATAATCCCAACGTGTTACATAAGGTAAAAATTGTATAATTGTTCGGTTTTCCGCAATTTTTTCCATTCCTCTGTGTAAATAACCTAATATTGGTTCGCAGTCAACAACATTTTCACCGTCTAGGGTAACGATGAGACGAAGAACACCGTGCATTGATGGGTGGTGAGGTCCCATATTGACTATCATAAGGTCTGTTTCTGTAGCCGGTCTATTCATAAGTTTTTCCTCGATTCATTCTTACATGAATTGCTGAAAACGAAAAGAAGTTTATCAAAATTCTCAAGATCCAATAAATGAAAAAACTAAGTCAAAATTTTCAAATTAACGATTTTTTAACTCCCGAATATCCAACTCACTAATTAATTCTTTATAGCGTACTCGATTTTTCTTTGATAAGTAAGACAGCAGCCGTTGACGTTTTCCCAGAATTTTTCGTAGACCTCTCTGAGATGAATAGTCTTTTCTGTGCAATTCCAAATGGGAAGTAAGTCTTCGTATCTTATTGGTGAAACTGACTATTTGAAAGTCAACAGACCCCCGCTTTTCTTCTTTTTTTTCTTGAAAAATAACTGAGATGAATGAATTTTTTACCATAAAACAAAATCTTATCCCCTTTTATAATTTATAATTTTTTGATGTGAATTTTATTGATCAGTAATAATAATATTAGTCATTTTGATATACAGAATGACCTTAAGTTCATTATAAACTTCCTACTTTTTTTATAAAAAAAATGAATGAACAAAATCTTCTTATTTTATTTGTATTTTATTTGTATAGGAATACAAAAAAAGATAAGAAGATTTTGTTCATTCATTTATAGATCTAATTGATAATATGTATGTCATTAAATTAGTATCCTCTTTCAGGATGGAATGTAAGACAATCCTCGCGTCTATCTATTTGTTTTCATATAGCCAGCATATTCTATTACCTAATAATCTATGTATATATGGCAAAATTAATGTAAATGGACTTCTAGAACTTTTCAACCGTGGATACATATGTATCCTGACCATACTGAAACGACTGCCATTATTAGTATTAAACCAATAGCGATTCATACAAGCTAAATCTTCTAGTCGATAATTGGGCCAAAGAAAGAACTTCATTTTAATTAGTTTATTTTTATCGATACCGAGATATTTGCCTCTATTTAAAACTTGACCACAGTTTTTTACCTGATTGCAAAATACCGGATTTCTATGTATATCATTTCTATCCCTTGAATTTAAAAAATATAGAATTCGCAATTCTCTGCGGCCTTTAGGGGATAAAAGAGTTTCAGGAACAAAGAAATCATAATGATTTTTGTCTCTATTTTTAGTCATTTTTTGATGTCTTAAAATGGATTCATCAAATTGATTCTTATCAACATATTCTCGATATTTTTGATTCCATTCTCGATATTTTTGATGCCTTTGGTATTTATTCTTATGAACCAAAAAAATACCTACGGTTTGATATAGAATCAATTGTCCATCGTTTTTTATAGACGGATAAGGATAAGTCGGTTCGATAATAAATGCTCCGCTTGTACTTAATTCTCTAAGAGTGCGCTTTCTTAGAGTCCAAATATCCACAGTAAGTTCTCCCCGCATAAGATAGGATATAGCAACCTTGTTTGGATTTCTCAATCTAAGCAGGAGACAATAGGCTCTAATATTATTGATCATTTTTTTATTTACAACCCTTTCCCAGCTCAATTGAAAACGCAAATACCTTTGTAGGAGCCAATAAAGCTCTATATCTACAGCTTCGGGGCTCGTGTCGGACTTTTTTTTTCTACGTTGTTTTTTTATGCCTGATCTACCTCCATTTTTATCTGATAGAGGAGCCCCTTCCCCTTGGTCTAGAGGATCTTTTTTTTCTTGATTTCCATTCTCGAATCTAAGAATTCTTTTTTTTTCATTTGATTCTATTAAAGGTTTCCTTTCAGTAATGTTTTTCTTAATTTTTTTCAAATGAGAGTTGAAAAGAAGTAATTTTATTGGTATGATCCCCGGTTTAATCTTATATGCATTATATAGTGGCACAAATTCTGGGAAGAACCAAAGTTCTAGTTCTGGATTCGATATAAGATGACCTACTATTTCCTCATTCATTTCCATCCAATCAAAGAAGGATCTTTTTTTTTTGAATCGGTTGATTTTTGGATCTTGAGAAATTGGTAAATAAAAAGGACCCCTCTTCATTTTTTGATTCTTGGTCTTGGCGCCGCTATTGGCCCAGTAATGAATCTCGACCTTATTATTTCTAAGGCAAAAATCAATAGTTTTCCACCTACAAAATTTTCTATCTGGAAATTTCTCCTCAGCCATAATATCATTTTCTCCTAGATAATTATAAATAGGTAGCCCGTCTGGCATATCAAAAAATTTGCGTTTATCTATCTTGTAATTATAAAAAATCTCTTCTTTACTATTTATTTGTAATGGTGATCTATAAATATATGAGTCTTTCTTCTCTTCATAATTAATAGATTTATATGAGAAAAACTCATGTCTATGATGTTTTTTAAAATTAGATGATTTTTTATATTCTTGATTCAGTAATGAATCAGGTTCGAAATCATTTTGTTTTTCATCATGAATTAATCTTTCTTTTTCATATGAGTCCCATTTGTTAAAATCGTTTTTTTGAGTCATACAGTGTTGATTGACTTTATTTCGCCATTTTTCTGGTACTAATTTAAGCCAGCTAATCTGAGATAAATCATATTGATAATGCCCCCTTAACCAGTTTTTCCATTGATTCCTTTCAGAATGCCAAAAGTCTTTATGGCTCAATCCAGAATGAAATATTCCCTCTTTCCGAAAAAAATCCTTTATTTCATTTTTAAGAAAAAGAGATGTTCCATGATATTGAAGGATAGACTTGAATTTATAGAAGTTAATAACTCGAGTTTGCGATATTTTATAAAATACATATGCTTGCGAGAAGGAGGATGAGTTACAAAAAGTTGTTGAATTCTTATTTTGAATATTATCAAGGGAATTTTTTTTAGTTAAAATAAAGGGAATTTTTTTTTTATTTCTTTTCTGAATTCCTTTTTCATTTTCTTTCTTATTGGAAATGGATTTCTCGATAATTTTTTTTCTTGATTCAATAAAAAGTTGTGCATTGGTTCTTGCAATATTAATGATACATAGAAAAAAATCTATGTATATTTTTTCCATGAAAAATTTGATAAAAAAATAAAATTTACGGATTAATCGAGTATTTCTTCTTTTTAATATTTGAAAAAATCTTTTTAATGATTCTAATATTTTATTATGATAACTTTTTTTATTAGAGTTAATATTTTTTTCTTGAGTTAGAAATCCATTTTTCTTCTCATTTAGAATTCTTTCTAGTTTATTGTTGATTGTACTTGTTCTCTCAGTCAGATCTTTCATTTTTTTTTCTGTCGGTGAAAAATTTGTCCGTTCTGTAGATCGAATTTGAATAGGTGATTCACGAATCATCTGATTATTCATTATAGAATCGTCGGTTTTTGTTTCACCCAATTCGTAGTTTTTGATGCTCCATTTTTTTATTTCTTTTGACACCTTTCGAAGAAATTTTGCTCCTTCTTTAAAAACATTAAAAACTATAAAAGACTTATTTTTAAATTTTTTCACTTTTTTTTGCAGTTCTTTAAAAATAGGTTCAAAAAATGAAGACCCCTTTCGTTTTCGAGTGGAACCAAAAGGACGGTCAGTTTCCAGTCCAGAAACTGTTAAAAAACAAAAATCATTTTTTTGCGCTTTCTGTGTTTTCAAGGATTTTAACTTAGATCGGTGCCAAGGTTTCAGGTAAAAAGGAAATAAGATTTTTATCTGCATACCGTCTGTTAACCAGTTTTTTGGAAATTCTTTGTCGGATAATTCAACACCATTATAAGTGCATCTAATATGCATTTCTCGATTCCAATCCTTGAAGTCCTCGGACCATTCGGGAACTTGAAATAATAAAATACGCGCAATATTCTTAGCTATTATTAATAAAGGCAATCGAATATATTTCCGAAGAATTGATTGGCCTACTAATAAAAAACCTCTTGCTGCTTGAGCATATAAAACGTTATCCCAAGCTTCTGCTATTTCCATTCGCATTCTCTCTTCGTCTTGGTATTTTTCAACTTGTTTTTTTTCTTTTGTATAATCAGAATCAGAGATTTGTAATTTTTTGCTTTTTTTACGCATCAAATTTTGAAAAATTCCTTTCATCCGTCCGAAAATATCAAAAGAAAAAAGGCGTCTGTCTATTTTGTCCAAAAATTTGTCCAAAAAAGAAAAAAGGTGTCTGTCTATTCTGTCCACAAAAAGAGGGGAATGCGCCTTTGCTTGATAGAAGAGTTGGCAAGTAACCGTTTTACGCCTTTGGGCACGCATAGATCCTTTTATTATATTTCGACGAAAATCCGAGTATGGTAAATAACGTATCCAAGCGATTTCGCCTACTGGATCAGGCTCATTAGAATCTTCGCTATCATCAAAAATTACCACATACTTGTATTTTCTTAAACGAATTTGAGAATCCAATTCTACCCTTTCTTCGTTGGTTGCTCCTTCCTCTATTTGCAAATCATCGAGTAAGTAGTATGGCCATCGAGGGACCTTTTTACTTATTTCCTTTCTTTCAATAGATCTTTTTATACTTCTTTGATCACTGGACATACTTCTTTGATCGCTGGACATACTTGTTTGATCACTGGACTTAGTTATAACTACATTGAAGAAACATTTTAAAATTTTGACTCGGTCTTCTGAATGAATAGTTTGACGTTTGGGTTCTCGAAATCGAAATAAAGAAAGCTTCTTTTTTGTTAATAATGATCTACTATTGTTGAGTTTGTCTATTGTTTGTTTCAATTTGCGATAATCATTAGTAAGAAGTAGAGCATGAATCTTATTTATCCAAAATTCCCCCATTTTTTTTTTTATATATATTTGATTTCTGCTAGGGGGTGAAAACCCTTTTTTGATTCTTCGACGATAGGGCCCATATAAGAACGGATCATATTTTTTAGGAAAATATTCTTTTTTAGTTTCATCATTACACAATTGAGTTTTTTGTTCAAATATACCTATATCAAAAGATTCTTTATCTAAAGTTCTGACTCTATTTATAAACTCGTTAGTTTTGTTTAGCCGTTTTAGATCATTGGTCAAATTCCAATCATTATACAATTGATCAGATAATAATTTTTCTGTTGTGAAAAAGGATATCTTTTTTTCTATTATTTCTTTAAAAGTTGACAAACTCGGCGGATACATAAAAGATATCCTTTCTTTTCCATCACTTTGACATGTATAAAAAAAATATTGTGACATTTCATTTTTTACAGCATTTTGAAATTGATTGTTTTTTATATAAAGAAATGGTCGATTCCATTTGTTAGGATCAAAAAGAATATTCACAAGAGGGTCTTCAAACCATGAATCAAAAAGAAGAGTCACAGGAG